ATTAAATATCTGTGACTCACCCTTCGCCCCCTTTTTCTCTTTTTTCCCTTTTCTTTTTTAGAATAAGGGAGGAAAGAGAAAAAAAGAAATTGATATTAATTTCATTTTTAATTGCAGCAAAATCTTTCAGAATTGGATTTTTGGATTTCAAGTTAGTAACTTCTATTTTTACCTTCCTTTCTTCTTCTTCGTTTCGGGTCGAAAATAGAAGAGTTGAGTAAATCAAAAATAAAAAGGGGGGTTCATGGCTAAGGGGAAGGATGTCCGAATAACTGTTATTTTGGAATGTACCAGTTGTGTTCGAAACGGTGTTAATAAGGTATCAACGGGTATTTCCAGATATATTACTCAAAAGAACCGGCACAATACGCCTAATCGATTGGAGTTGAGAAAATTCTGTGCGTATTGTTACAAACATACGATTCATGGGGAGATAAAGAAATAGATCAAATCGAGCGCCTGTATGGAACCCTTCCTTGGAAGGGGAAAAAATTACATTATATATAATAATAACATATTTAAATTTAAATAAACCAAATCCTATTTATTTATTCTAATTCATTTTAGATCCGACTGAAATAGGGTTTTCGGGATAAGGAATAAACTAAGCAAACTATGGATAAATCCAAGCGACCTTTTCTTAAATCCAAGCGATCTTTTCGTAGGCGTTTGCCCCCGATCCAATCGGGGGATCGAATTGATTATAGAAACATGAGTTTAATTAGTCGATTTATTAGTGAACAAGGAAAAATATTATCTAGACGGGTGAATAGATTGACCTTGAAACAACAACGATTAATTACTATTGCTATAAAACAAGCTCGTATTTTATCTTTGTTACCTTTTCTTAATAATGATAAACAATTTGAAAGAACTGAGTCGACCGCTAGAACTGCCGGTTTTAGAGCCAGAAAAAAATAGGCTTACTCTTTCTTCACTTGAATCAAAATTTCAATCCGAACTCAACCGTGGGTTGATGCTTTAATTCCAAAAATAAGAAAATCAAGATTTGATTATCGTGTCGTAAGAAAAAAAGGAATTGGGGAAGAATCAATCCTTTTTTTTGTGTTCATTCATTTTAGTTTAGCGTATTTTATCATATTCATTTTTACTCTACCGTCCCGGAGTTTATTCTCCGGGGAACTCCGTTTAAATTATTCCCATGGATTCTTTCCAATCCACTTCTTCTTTTATGATCTCATTGGAAATCATATAAAGACAATTTTTATTTGATATAGCTATTTGTGCAAGTATTTTACGATTAAGAAGCAACTGTTTCTTATACATATCGTGTATTAATTTACTATAACTATAGAATACCCCCCCTTTACGAATTACTGCATTTATTCGAGCGATCCACAAACGACGAAAATTTCTCTTTTGCCGATCCCTATCCCGATGAGACGAAAGCAAAGCTCTTATTTTCTGTTGAATAATTGTTCGAGTAAGCCTTGAATGGGCCCCTCGAAAGCTTGATGCAAATAAACGAATTTTTGTTCTACGTCTCCGAGCTATATATCCCCGTCTAATTCTGGTCATTGAATAAATGAAACTTTGACGAATAACTAATAGGTTTCCTTTCTTTCAGTTATTCTTTTTCCTTTCCTAGTCTATTAATAACAAAGCTTATTTTTCCAATGTATAAACTAAAAATTCCAACGGCTTTGGCTACTATAACCTTCCCGACCACTATTTTTCTTTTTCTAGACATTTCACGTCAAAATAAGAAATTTTATTCTACTAGGTATCAAAAGAAAAATAGAGTAACTAAAAAATAAAATTTAAATGGATAAAGATAAATAAATAGCGGCTTACATCGTTTCTATGGTTACTTCTTAAACGGTGAGGTCTTCTCTATACACCGGAGCCTTTACTTCATTAATCAATGTTATTGGTAACTTGTATAGTTCACATTCTTTGGCTCTACCCATAAATTATCCAGTAATAGGTCGTTCACTATGAGATCTACCTATACAGTAACGGTATTTAATTATGAGAGTTGGCTGGTCAGCTAACCCTGTTAGTCCGTTCTTGCAAGATGGGCCCAATCTTTCGGTTTTTTTAAGTAAGATTTCCTCCGCTTAATGGATAACTATTTGCTACCAATGGAAAATTGCTTCTCATTTTTAATTGAAGTACTTGGATTTGCACCAATGGAAACCATAAATTTCATACACAAACGAAACGGGTGGATAGCTTTTCTTTTTTTTTTAGATACTAAATTGAGTGTAGTTCTTTTTCTATTCTATCCCATTCGCCGGTACGGATCATTGATACTGGAAAAAGTGTTCTTTTTTTTGTTCCAGCTCACGATCTGAACGAGTCGCACATACACCCTAGTACATGTTCCTCGACGCTGGGGGCATCCCCGAAGCGCGGGTGATTTTGTGACATTTCTGATTGGCTGTCTTGTATTTCTAATAAGTTGTTTAATGGTTGGCATGTTAAATCATATATATAAATAATGGGCTGGTTTAGATGGATCCTAACCGGATGATTA